ACGATACCAAGGCAAACCCATGGAAAATACCCCTTTATCAAAGATAAATAGACACTACGTAACTTTATTGCATTGGAATATACTATGACTATCCTATGGATATGGACTTCCCTTGTTCAGCGGATTATTTCCTAACAAGGGTTTTTATTCTATATTCTATTCTGTTCAAAATAATGGAAGAATTCTGTTCGTAAGAACAAAGAGAAGCAGATTTATTCTATACTCGATAAGTACCAATACGCAATGGTGGATTGATACCACTTTCTATGAGTAAATGTGTCCATCCTTATTTATCATTAGAAGGACCTATTCGTAAAAGGTTTGCTTTATTTATTTTCTCTTTCTTAATTTTTCGAATCTATGGATAAAATAAATATGATAAAGCCCATATTTTACTATTATAAAGACAATAAAACCATATTTTTACGTTTCCACATCAAAGTGAAATATAGTATTGAGTTCTTTTTTCTTTCAATTCATGCCTATTGGTGTTCCAAAAGTACCTTTCCGAAGTCCTGGAGAGGAAGATGCATCTTGGGTTGACGTATAGTGCGACTTGTCAGATATATTGGGTCATATGGTATTTCCCCGTTCTCTCCCCCGATCGAGATATCCTCCGTTTCGCCCAAGAAAGATAAATTGAATCATCAAAAAATTGGAGCGTGAAGCGCAATTATACGCATTGTTTGGGGGAATTCATCGTACTATTATCAATTAGAATATTTTATGGTTGGCTTTGGTTGGACTAAAAAAATGAAGTATCCAGGCTCCGTTTAGAAAAAAACCCAATTGGTAATATATCTATGATTACTATGTGTATCATAAACGATTCCTTTTTGTTATTTGTAAAGTCATAACAAAAAGAAATGGTGATGGGAAGATTTGTCCTATATGTGCAGATCAAAATCGGGCGGATCTTTACCCGGAGTAGAGCCTAAACCTAAAAAGGTGAAAGAGGCCCATTCAGGAACAAGAAAATACTGTTTGGATTGAATCCCGATGAAACAATACATCAATGAGAAGTTAATTCGATAAGTTTATTGACTTTTTTCTATTATATTAGAAACAATAAATCAAAATTCGTCTTTATTGAATTGAAAAATCGAAGAAAAAGCCCTTCCGTTAAAAGTCCGAAAAAACCTGCTATGAAAAAGAATAGGAAAAATAAAGAGGACTGTAATCTATACATTGATTCTTTTTTTTCGCAATTTTTTTTTGAACCGTATGCATCAAAAGGTGCATGTACGGTTCCTAAGGGATAGAATTTTACCCTACTCAACCGACTTTATCGAGAAAGATTACTTTTTTTAGGGCAAGAAGTTGATAGCGAGATCTCGAATCAACTTATTGGTCTTATGGTATATCTCAGTATCGAGGATGATACCAAAGATCTGTATTTGTTTATAAACTCTCCTGGCGGATGGGTAATACCTGGAGTAGCTATTTATGATACTATGCAATTTGTACGACCGGAGGTCCATACAATATGCATGGGATTAGCCGCGTCAATGGGATCTTTTATCCTGGTTGGAGGAGAAATTACCAAACGTCTAGCATTCCCTCACGCTTGGCGCCAATGGTTTTTTTATTTGAGAGAAAAAAGAAAACTATGCCTTCGCCATATGAATATTAAGTAATAATAGCATGGCACTTCGAATTCGATATGAAAAATTTTTGTATTGTTTTTTTTCAAACCATTTGATTATGTATCGAGAGAGTAGTATGAGATAAAAGAGATTTCCGATTTTCTCTTATCTATCGGAAGTCCAATTCAGCGTTACAAACTTGGTTGTTTTCACGCCGAAGGGCTCTTAACAATATTTAAGTTATAAAAAAAGAGTGCAAAAAAACCAAATTTTTCCCCTTTTGGTTAGATCAAAAAGAAACTTTGGGATTGCTGAATCAAAGAAAAAAAATCTATTTTAAAATAGAAAGCAACGGAGCCATCATAGTATTTTTGAACTCCTCCAAAAGGAAGGGTGGCAATTTGATCATTTACCCATCCGGGGCTAATAGATTCTATTTTTATCTTTCTTGAATGGAAAGTAAGGGTCAATTTTATTGTAGAGCCGTATGCAATGCACAAAAGATGATGCCCGTACGGTTGTTCAATTCTATCTTTTTCCTATTATTCTTTATCTTTCTTTTCTGTTCCTTTCATCACACTAGATAGAGCAACCTTCTATCATCAGGGTAATGATCCATCAACCTGCTAGTTCTTTTTATGAGGCGCAAACGGGAGAATTTATCCTGGAAGCGGAAGAACTGCTCAAACTACGCGAAACCCTCACAAGGGTTTATGTACAAAGGACGGGCAAACCACTATGGGTTATTTCTGAAGACATGGAAAGAGACGTTTTTATGTCAGCAACAGAAGCCCAAGCTTATGGAATTGTTGATCTTGTAGCAGTTGAATGAAAAAAAATGGATTTTGTGCAAATCCGTGATTTGATATTTTACCTACGAGGTTAACTATTAAATCTATATTAAATCTATAAAT